CTTGGTAAATACATTTTATATAAAAACGCTGGGCCTGTTGTAATTTAAAGTCTATTTGTGTATTATTTCGTTTTGGGTGAAAAAAGGAAAAATAAATACATTTTATATAAAAACGCTGGGCCTGTTGTAATTTAAAGTTTATTTGTGTATTATTTCGTTTTGGGTGAAAAAAGGAAAAATAAATACATTTTATATAAAAACGCTGGGCCTGTTGTAATTTAAAGTCTATTTGTGTATTATTTCGTTTTGGGTGAAAAAAGGAAAAATAAATACATTTTATATAAAAAACGCTGGGGCCTGTGTATTAAAGTTATTTGTGTATTATTCGTTGGTGAAAAAGAAATAAATCATTTATATAAGCGCTGCTGTGGGATTGAAAGTTATTGGTATTATTTCGTTTCGGTGTGGGTGTTTGGTTTCCTTGAGTGGGTGTTGAAAAAAATTCTTGTCTAACAAGCATTAAGAGATGTATCCCATTAGGGGTAGGTGTAACGTAAGCATGTTGCTCCACCTGGACTAAGGACCTTACTGTGTGTGTGCATATATGGTAGTCAGGTGAAAGGGAGAGAGAAAAAAGAGCTACCAGTGGTGGTCTAGCATAGGTGATCAGAACATGAGGTGATATGTACCATATAAGGGGTGCGACCAAAGGTCTTGGAAAAAGCTAGTATGGAGGGGTGGTTCCGGACCATTGAGATGATCTTGAAGGTGTAACCAGCGGCCTTGGAAAAACCAGTAAAGAGGAGTAGCAATTAATGGACGTGAGAAGTCGAATGGTTAGCATTACGCGGAAGGATAGAGGATTTCACGGGAAGTGTTAAATCAAGGGACACAACTAGATCAAGGATATCCATGGTTATCAACAATTATTAATCCGTGCTGCATTGAACGACCAGAAAATGAGGACTGAATTACCTGTACGAAGGCTAATTTAGACTAAAATATTAAAAGGGAAATTCCTGCTTATTATCCATGGGGCAAGCCATTAATGTAAGATTATACATAGGAGCAAAAAATAGGGAAAAGTACGAGGTTTATGATGTGCGGACTTTCCTTATGTTTTTTTGGGGGGGGGTAGGGGGGGGGTCGAGGGACCATTTTATAGCATTATATTAATATGGGTTTTTGGTTGATATATTTTGGCATCAACCATAGCCAAATATTTGGCTATGGTTGGAGGAAGTGAGGGTGATGGCAAAGAGTAGTTTAATTTAAAATTCTGGTTTTGGGGACCAGGGATGAAGTTTTTTCTCTTTGATGCTCTAAGGGGTTGACCCAGCTTTGGATTACAAGAACAATGCTTTATTTTTAAGCTATTAGGGCAGTTGAGATGTATTATTTTGTTTTCTATTCAGCCTAGGAATGGGATGGAGATGAAGAATGTGAAATAAAGTGTTGAAGTTACTTGACTAATAGTGATAAAAGGGGGCTCTACGGGTTTTGTAGCGGCTCATGTGATAGTAATAAAAGTGGAGACTAGTGTTCAGAACATGAGTTGAGAGAGGGGTCGGAAGGTTATGGGACGAAGATTAGCTGTGTGTGTGAATGGGATAGTGAATAAGATTATAATAGATATTACTAAGGCTAATGCTCCTCCAAGTTTATTGGGGATGGATCGTAGAATACCGTAAGCGAATAGGAAGTATCATTCTGGTTTAATGTGTTGTGGTGTTACTAGGGGGTTGGCTTTTGAGAAATTGTCTGGGTCGTTGAAGATATCTGGGAAGAATGAGACGATAATGAATAGAGATAGGACTATTAATGTTAGTAAGAGGAAGTCTTTGTAAGAGTGGTATGGGTGGAATGGGATTTTGTCGATGTCTGGGTTGGTTCCTAGGGGGTTGCTAGAACCTTCTTCGTGGAGTAAGATAACGTGTAATGAGGATAATGAGATAATCGCGAATGGTAAAATAAAATGTAGTGCAAAGAATCGTGTTAGGGTGGGGTCGTTGATTGCGAATCCGCCTCAAAGCCAGGTTGTTAGTGATGTACCTAGGTATGGTACGGCAGTGAGTAGGTTTGTAATTACGGTTGCGGCTCAGAATGATATTTGTCCTCATGGAAGGACGTAACCGAAGAAAGCGGTGGCTATTAGTGTGATGAGTAGGGTGATGCCTGATATTCAGGTTTCTTTGTTGAGGTATGATCCGTAGTATAGGCCTCGTGCGATGTGGATGTAGATGCAGATGAAGAATATGGATGCTCCGATAGCGTGAAGGTTTTGTATTATTCAGCCGTATGGGACGTCTCGGGTGATGTGGATGATGGATGAAAATGCTAGGTTAATGTTTGCTGTGTAATGGACGGCTAGGAAAAAGCCGGTTAGTACTTGTAAGGCTAGACATGTTAGTAATATTGAGCCGAAGTTTCATCAGGTTGAGATGTTGGTTGCTACTGGTAGAAGGCCAAATAAGGTTAGGATATAATGGTGGGGCATGTTTTTGTAGTTGATTACAACGGTGGTTTTTCAGGCCGCAGGACTCGGAGATCGAGCGAAAATTATGTTTATAATAGATTATGTTTTTTGTTTGGTTGTTACATGTATAGTTATAGGGGCAGTTGTATTGAGTACTACCCCTGTTTCTTATTATGGGGTGATCGCTTTGATGGGCCTTGTGTTTTTTTGCTGTGTTGTTATAGTTAGTGCGGGTCGGACATTTATTGCGTTAGTAACTTTTGTTGTGTATTTGGGTGGCTTGGTTGTTGTGTTTAGTTATTGTATTAGTGTTGAAAAGGATGTAGAGGATGTTTTGAAGGCCTTTACTTATAAGGTTTTTGTGTTTTTGTTTGTCTGTGTGGGTGTTGTTGCTTGCTTGTGAGTTGCGCTTGTATTTGGGTTGGGGGAGTGGCTTGTTATGGTGAGTCAAGATTGTTTTGTTTGTGTTGAAGTTAATGGGTTTGGAGTGTTGTACTCTGGTGGGGGGCTAGGGTTAATAGTTTGTTCTTGAGGTTTGCTTGTGACACTGTTTTCTATTTTGATCATTCTTAGTTGACATCGGTGAAGTGGTTTACGGCCTTTTAGGTGAAGTTTAGGATAAGTGCGATAATAATTGTTATGGTGAAGGTGGTTAGGTAGTTTTTGATCAGATTTTTTTGTTGTGTTGTTATGTGGATGAGTGGGATGGAGGTGTTTGATAGGCCTTTTGGTCCGTAGTTTTCTAGGGTTCATAGGTCAATTAATTCTGTTGAGGTTTGTTGACTGAATTTTAGTGTTTTTATTGGGATTGTGCGATGAAGGAGATTGAAGAATGCTAGTTGGTTGAAGAAGAGGTTTAGTGTTTTTGGTTTTTGTAGGGTTTGTTTAGTTGATAAGAAGAATAGGTCTGTTGATAGTAAAATTCCTACTAGTGTAATAGTTAGTGCTGTTAGTTTAATGATTGTTGGTATAGTATGTGTTGTTGTTGTTTGTAGAGTTGAAAGTTTTGTTATGGTTCCTACAAGGATTGAGCCGATAGTTAGTCGTAGGATTGGTTTTGTTGGGGCTTTTGTTTCCTGATGGATTTTTTGTTTGGTGCGGGGATGCCCTGTTAGTGTTATATGGATAATTCGTATGCTGTATATGGCTGATAGTATTGTTGCGATTAGCGTTATAATCAGGGCTCATGAGTTGGTGTGGGAGTTTATGATGGTTTCGATGATGGTGTCTTTTGAGTAGAAGCCTGATAGGAAGGGTATACCTATTAATGTTAGGCTGGCGATTGTGATAGTAGATGCGGTTATTGGTATGGTTTTGTTGAGTCCCCCTATTTTTCGGATGTCTTGTTCGTTTTCTAGGTTGTGGATAAATGATCCTGAGCATAGAAATAGAAGAGCTTTAAAGAAAGAGTGTGTGGCTATGTGGAGGAAGGCTAGTGTGGGTTGATTAAGTCCCACTATTGTTATTATTAATCCCAGTTGGCTAGTTGTTGATAATGCAATGATTTTTTTAATATCGTGTTGGGTTACTGCGGCTGCAGCGGCGAATATCGTTGTTGTTGCACCTAGGATTAGGCATATGGTCATTGTTAGTTCATTTTTTTGTATGATTGGGTGTAGTCGAATCAATAGGAATACGCGTGCTACTACCATTGTACTTGAGTGGAGTAGGGCTGATACTGGTGTTGGGCCTTCTATGGCAGCGGGGAGTCAAGGGTGTAGGCCGAATTGGGCAGATTTTCCTATTGCTGCGGCAATTAGGCCAATTAGTGGGATTATATTGATGGTTTCGTGTTGTGTGAATAGTTCTTGTATGTTTATGGATGATAGTGATATAAGTCAAGCTGTGGTTATAATGAGGCCGATATCTCCAATTCGGTTGTAGATAATAGCTTGTAGGGCTGCAGTGTTTGCGTCTGATCGGGCATATCACCATCCGATTAGTAGAAATGATATAATACCCACACCTTCTCATCCGATGAACAGCTGGAATATGTTATTTGCTGTGATGATGGTTAGTATTGCGATTAGGAAGATAAAAAGGTACTTGATGAATTTATTGATGTTTGGGTCGGTTGCTATGTATCATGTTGAGAACTCGACGATTGATCATGTGACGAATAGGGCAATTGGGATGAAAGTTAGTGATGGTGTATCTAGAATGAAGCTGATGTTGATGTTTATTGTGGTTATATAGATGATTGGTGGTGTAGATATTATAGTTTCGCTTTCATTGTTTAATAAGGAGAAAAGTGGAATAAGACTGATTATAAGTGTGGTTATTAGGTTGTTTTTTGTGTTGTTGAGGTTGGGTTCGGGTTGAGTGAATAGTTTGATGATGGTTAATGTTAGTAGTAGGAAGACTGTTAAGGTTGTTGTTGGGGTAATAGCGTTCATGTTCTACTACTTGGAGTTGCGCCAAGTATTTTGGTGCCTAAGACCAATGGAAGACTGTTATCCTTTAGTAGAAAGAAGGCTGGTGTGTTAGAACCAGGTGGAAGAATTAGCAGGTCTTGATACCTTCTCGGTGTGTGAGAGGGGTGAGTCTCTGTTTTCAGGGTCACGGCTTGATATTTTTTTTAAATTACACACACTCTTAATACGAGTTCTGGTTTAATGGAGATTAGTATTAAAGGAATAATATGGAGGGCCAGTAATAGGTGTTCTCGGGTGTGAGTTGGTTGTGTTGGGGAGTTTAATAGTGGTTTGTTCGCTTGGGTAGATAGATATATATGAAGGGAGTAGGTTGCGGTGATTAGTATTGATATTCCGAGTAGAATAATGGTTGGTGGAGATCAGTTGAATATTGAGGAGATAATTAAGAGCTCTCCAGTGAAGTTTATGCTTGGTGGAGTGGCGATGTTTATAAGGTTCGCTACTAATCACCAGGTTGTTATTATGGGGAGAATGTTGTGGAATCCTCGGGTGAGTATGAGAATTCGGGTGTGTGTGCGTTCATAGGTAATATTGGCTAAGCAGAAAAGTATTGATGACGTAAAGCCGTGGGCAATTATTAGGGCTATGGCTCCTGCAAGGCCTCAGGGGGTCTGGGTTATGACGGCTGCGATTACTAAACCCATGTGGCTTACCGATGAGTAAGCGATAAGGGATTTTAGATCTGTTTGTTGTAAACATGTGAGGTTGGCTAGGATTGCCCCTCATAAAGATATTACAATAAATGGTATGAATATGTCTGTTTTGGTTGTGGGGAGAATTTGTATCATTCGGATGATGCCATATCCTCCAAGTTTTAGTAGAATAGCTGCTAGTACCATTGAACCAGCAATTGGGGCTTCTACATGGGCTTTAGGTAGTCATAGGTGGAGGCCGTAAAGTGGTATTTTTGCTATGAAGGCAGCTAAACAGGCTAATCATAGGATAAGATCTGTTCACGGGTTGTTTGTTTTGGTTGTAATGAAGAATAGGGTGGGGGTGTTGGAAATGTTATTTAGGAAGAGAATAGCTATTAATAGGGGTATTGAGGTTGCTAGGGTGTATATTATGAAGTATGTTCCTGCTGTTAGTCGTTCCGCTTGTTGGCCTCATCGTGTGATGATAATAAGAGTAGGGATTAGAGTTGCTTCAAATATAATGTATATAAGGGTTAGGTTGGAGGCAGTAAAGGTGAGTGAGATTATGGTTTGTAGGGTTATGGTGGTTGCTATGAATGTTCGTTGTCGTTGTGTAGGTTCTGAGGTCATTGCATATTGGCTGGCAATTATTATTAGTGGAAGAAGTCAGAAGGATAGGGTGAGTAGGGGGGCTGAGATTGGGTCAAGATTGAGGTATATGTTTGATGTTGGTTTAAGATATGAGTTTTGTTTGAGGAAGGATAAGCTAAGTAGGGCGAGAATAAAGGAATATGAGATTATCGTTTGGTAGAGAATTTTTGGTTTTAGGATGAAGGCTGTTGGGATTAATATAGTGGTTGCGATAATGATTTTTAGCATTATAATAAGTTAAGGTTTTTTAGGAAGTCGCTTCCATGTGTTCGTGTAGTGGCTACTACTAGGCTGAGGCCCACAGATGCTCCGCAAACTGAGATAGTTAGAAGGATAATGGGTATGGGGGTGTGGGAGATGGCTAGTGTGGTTGTGGTATAAACTACGAGTATTGTAAATAATGTTAGTATTATTGCTTCAATACATATGAGGGCTAGTATTAGGTGTTTGTGTTGTATTGATAAGCCTAGTATAATGATAAAGAAGATTGTGGTTAGTGTAATTTTTATAGGTTCCATTACAAGGGCTTAGTTATATAAGGTCTTTTGGGTCGAAATCAAATGTCTGGTGTAGACTACCCTTGAATTCTGTTCATTCTAGTCCGCCTTGGCGTCATTCATAAATTAATCCTAATGCTAATAGAGTTAGTAAGATTATTGTTAGGGTGGTTGTGGTTTCGGGTGGGTTAGTGTTTATGCTTCATGGGATTGGAAGTAGTAGGACGATTTCTAGGTCAAAGAGGATAAAAAGGATGGCCACTAGGAAGAATTGAATTGAAATGGGGGATCGTGCGTCTCCTAGGGGGTCAAATCCGCATTCATATGGTGAGAGTTTGTTGATATCTGGTTTAATAACTATAAGTGTGTTGATGATGTAGATGATAATGACTACGGTTATTGATAGTGTTAGTAGTAGGATTAAGCTAATTATTTCTTCCCGTGAGGGACTAAATGCTTGGAAGGCAATTGTACTGTTATACTAAAGAAATATGAGCCTCATCAGTAGACTGAGACAAAGAGGAATAGTCAAACTACGTCAACGAAGTGTCAGTATCAAATTGCTGCTTCATATCCGAAATGGTGTGATGTAGTAAAGTGGAAATTGATGAGGCGTGCTAGACAGACTATTAGGAAAGTAGTTCCGATTATTACGTGGAAACCATGGAAGCCTGTGGCTACAAAAAATAGGGAGCCGTAAACGCTGTCTGAGATTGTGAATGGGGTTTCTATATACTCTGAAAGTTGAAGGGCTGTGAAGTAGATACCTAGTGCAATGGTAATTATTAGGGCATATGTTGCCTCTTTTTTGTTACCTTGTATTGTTGCATGGTGTGATCATGTGACTGTAGCGCCGGATGATAGTAGGACTGCTGTGTTAAGTAGGGGTACCTCTAGTGGGTTAAGTGGGGTGATACCGGTTGGGGGTCATTCTGCTCCTAGCTCTGGGGTTGGAACTAGGCTTACGTGGTAGAGGGTTCAAAAAAAGCCGAGGAAGAAAAAAACTTCAGATACGATGAATAGTATTATTCCGTAACGTATGTTTTTTTGTACGCCTTTCGTGTGGTGGCCTTGGAAAGTGCCTTCTCGTACAACGTCTCGTCATCATTGAATAAGTGTTAGGATTAAGGTGAGTAAGCCTAGTTTTAAGACGGTGGTGGTGTTCGTGTGGAATCACAATGCTAGGCCTGAGGCTATGAGTAGGGAGCCTAGGGCTCCAGTTAGTGGTCAAGGACTAGGGTCGACTATGTGATATTGGTGAAGTTGGTGGGTCATTATTGGTTATGTGTTTTCTTGTAAGTAAAGGGTGATTAGTAGTACGAAAACATAGGCTTGAATGCAGGCTACGGCTATTTCTAAGAGTGTGAGTAGGAATAATAGGATTATTATTAGGAATGATAGTGTGTTGTAGAGGTTAAAGAAGTTGAGGGCGGCGGAGCTGATTATTGTTATAAGTAGGTGGCCAGCTGTAATGTTGGCTGTTAGTCGTACTCCTAATGCAATGGGTCGTATGAATAAGCTGATGGTTTCGATTAGGATTATAAAGGGAATTAAAGGGGTTGGGGAACCTTCTGGTAACATGTGGGCTAGTGTTGATGATGTTTTGGTAGTTAGTCCGGTGATTACGGTTGCTATTCATATGGGAATGGCTAGGGCCATGTTTATTGATAGTTGAGAGGTTGGGGTAAATGTGTAGGGTAGTAGGCCTAATAGGTTGGATAGTAGAATAAGTATAAGCAGGCTTACTAAGAATCGGGATCATTTTTGGCCTGCTGGTGATAGTTGATGTATTATGTTTAGTAGGACAGTTTTAAAAAATCAGTTTATGATTGAGGAAATGCGATTTCCGAGTAGGGTTGTATTAGGTCGGATAAAAAGGATTGGTATAAGTATAGATAGTAGACTAGTGGGGATGTATAGGATTTCTGGGCTTGCAAACTGTTCAAATATGTTTATGTTCATGGTAGGATTCAGGTTAGTTCTGCTTTTAGTTCTTCTAGGGAGTCGTCTTCTGTTAGACCTTCTGTAAATAGGGTGGTTTTAATTTTTCATGTTAATGAAATTAGAATAAACCAGGTTCAGATGTAGTTTGTGAAGATGTATACAATGTCTAGTTGTGGCACCCATCGAGGAATTTTATTTCATCTTTAGCTTAAAAGGCTAATGCTATAGAAGCTTCTCGATGTATTGTTCTGTGGTTAATCATTGTTCGAAGTGTTTTAATGGTACGGCTTCTACTACAATAGGTATGAAGCTGTGGTTTGCACCACAAATCTCTGAGCATTGGCCAAAGAATACGCCTGTTCGGGATGTGGCTAGTGGAAGTTGATTGAGTCGTCCTGGGACGGCATCTACTTTGATTCCTAGGGATGGGATGGCCCATGAGTGAAGGACATCTTCTGCGGTGACTACGACTCGAGTTTGGAGATTGGATGGTATAATTATTCGGTGGTCTACTTCAAGTAGGCGAGGGGCGCCATTTGGTAGGTCTTGTGTTTGGATTATGTAAGAGTCGAATGAAATGTTGGCTCCGTCTGTGTACTCGTAGTTTCAGTATCATTGGTGTCCTGTTGCTTTGATTGTCACGTATGGGTCAAATACTTCTTCTATTAAATAGAGTGATCGGACAGAAGGTAGGGCAGTTAAAATTAGGATTATAATGGGGGCAGCAGTTCAGGCTGCTTCTAATTGTTCTACTTCTTCTGTTGGGTCGTTGTGTGTTACGGTGGCTGTGATGGCTGTTGTAGCAAAAAGTAGGATGACTAGCGATATTAAGAAAGTAAGGAGTAAAACGTGGTCGTGTAAGAATACGACTTCTTCTATTGTTGGTCCTGTGGCCTCTTGTAATGATAATTGGGTTGCGTATGGCACTGAGAGCCACAGAGTTCTGTTATTTAGCTATGACAAAGCTATGTAATATATTTACTAGGTTCTCGAGAGGAAAGCATTAAAGTGAATATGCGGTTGACTTGAAATTAGCAGATGGCAGTTAAAATCTGTCTCTTCTCGGGTCAGGGTCATTCCATATATGTGATGTATTCGCGGATTGGAGCATATATGTTATTTAATATAAATGTGGGTTCTGTGTGGGTGTGATGTGGTGGTGGTGTTCCGTAGAATCATTCTACGTGAGTTTTTTTTCCTAGTGGGATAGGTAGGGTTCGTTTATATGTTATTGCTTCTCAGACAATAAATAGGGATATGAGTACTGCGACTAGTGAAATAGTTGAGCCGATTGATGAAATAGTGTTTCATAGGGTGAAGGCGTCTGGAAAGTCAGAGTATCGGCGTGGTATTCCTGAGAGTCCTAGGAAGTGCTGTGGGAAGAATGTTATGTTGACCCCTACAAATATTACTCAGAATTGGGTTTTTGTTAAGGTTTGGTTGAGTGAGTATCCAGTGAATAGTGGAAATCAGTGTGTTACTCCTCCTATAATGGCAAATACTGCTCCTATTGATAAGACATAGTGAAAGTGTGCTACTACATAATATGTATCGTGTAATACGATATCTAGGGATGAGTTTGCTAGGATAATCCCGGTTATTCCGCCTACGGTGAATAAGAAGATGAACCCAAGGGCTCAGTAGATCGGAGCTTGTCATTTGATTTGTCCGCCGGTCAGTGTAGCTAGTCAACCGAATACTTTAATCCCAGTTGGTACTGCGATAATTATTGTGGCTGCTGTGAAGTAGGCTCGGCTGTCGATATCTAAACCAACAGTAAATATGTGGTGTGCTCAGACTACAAACCCGAGGATAGCGATGGATATTATAGCTCAGATTATGCTTGTATATCCAAAGGTGTTCTTCTTTCCGGTGTAATATGTGATAATGCTTGAGATAATGCCAAAACCTGGTAGGATTAGAATGTAGACTTCTGGGTGACCAAAAAATCAGAATAGGTGCTGAAATAATACCGGGTCTCCCCCTCCACAAGGGTCAAAGAATGATGTGTTTAGATTTCGATCGGTCAGTAATATGGTAATGGCTGCCGCTAGTACAGGTAGAGCTAAAAGAAGCATAATTGCCGTGATCAACACTGATCACACAAATAATGGAATGTTAAATATTGGTATTGATGCTGGTTTTATATTGATGCATGTGGTGATAAAGTTGATTGCCCCTAGAATTGAGGATGCTCCGGCTAAATGGAGGGAAAAAATAGCTAAGTCTACTGATGGGCCTGAGTGGACTATGTTGCCCGATAGTGGTGGATACACTGTTCAGCCGGTGCCGGCACCGGCTTCAACATAAGAGGAGGATAGAAGGAGTAGTAATGCTGGTGGTAGTAATCAAAAGCTTATGTTGTTTATTCGTGGAAATGCTATGTCTGGTGCACCAATTATTAGTGGGATGAGTCAGTTTCCGAAGCCTCCGATTATAATTGGTATAACTATGAAGAAGATTATTACGAATGCATGGGCTGTTACAAGTACATTAAAAATTTGGTCGCTACCGAACAGGGAACCTGGTTGTGTTAGTTCTATTCGTATAAGTACGCTTAGGCAGGCACCTACTAATCCGGACCATGCGCCAAATAAAAGATATAATGTACCGATATCTTTGTGGTTTGTTGAGAAAAGTCAACGAGTAATGTACACAGGTAGTATGGCTGAGTGTAAGCGGTAAATTGTAAATTTATCCACAGGGCTAGACCCTTACTGCCAGCCCCGAAAAAGTCAGGCTGCAAACCTGAGCAAGGCATTTAGCCCGGGGCTTCTCCGTTTTTTCTCTGTTAAAACGGAGAAGTAGATTGAAGTCCGTTGGTTTGGACGGCTAGTTGTTAACTAGTATTTTGTGGGATCGAAGCCCGCCAGTCTAGTAGAGCTTTAGTTTAAGTAAAACGTCTGTGTTGCAAGCAGGAGATGTGATGTTCGCAAGTTCTCAGAAACTAAAGTGCGATCTTTTTTGGGGGCTTTGAAGGCTCCTAGTTTAGTATAACTTAAGTTTCTTCTTAGCGATGGGGTTATTGGTAGTATGAGTGTTGATAGGATTATTAGTGTAGATGCGGTTATTAGTTTTGGTTTTGGGTTTGTTCGTCATTTTATTGTTATTGTGTTGGTGTGTGGGGTGAGTGTGAGAGAGGAAATGTATGTTAGTCGTAGGTAAATATAGAGACTTAAGAGAGATATAATAGCTATAATGGTGGCTTCTATTGTGAGGTTGAAGAATACTATTTTGTTTAAGATTAATCATTTTGGTATAAAGCCTGTGAGAGGGGGGAGTCCTCCTAGTGATAGAATTGATAGTGTTAGGGCTGATGTGAGTTGGGGGGAGGCTGTTCATATAGTTCCTAAGTCTTTAATTGTGGTGGATGTTGTGGAGTGTAGTATTAGGAAGATTGGGGTGGTAGTTAGGATGTAGATGAGTAGTGTGAGTGTGGAGATATTGGGTGCGATGGTTAGTGTAGATAGGATTCAGCCTGTGTGGGCGATGGATGAGAAGGCTATTAGTTTTCGTAGTTGAGTTTGGTTTAGCCCCCCTAGGCCACCCATGGTAATGGAAAGGATAGCTATGGATAGTAGGATGGTTTGGTTGATTTTGTTGGATAATATAAGTAGAATGGATATCGGTGCCAGTTTTTGTCATGTTAGAATTGTTAGGCTTGTTAATGTTGTTGCCCCTTGAGTTACTTCTGGGAGTCAGAAGTGGAATGGGGCTGCTGCTATTTTTATTATTAGGGCGAGAGTTATAATTGTTGTTGAGGCGTGGTCTGATATAAGTGTAACTTCTCAGTGGGAGGTGTTTAGGGCATTTATTGTTGCTGCGAGTAGTATAGCTATGGATGCCAGAGTTTGGGTTAGGAAGTATTTTGTTGCTGCTTCTGTGGCGCGTGGGTGGTGTGGTTTTGAGATTATAGGGACTATGGAGAGTGTGTTGATTTCTAGGCAGGCTCATGTTATAACTCAGTGTGTGGATGTGGCTACGAGGATAGTGCTTAGGGTGATGCTGGAGGAGATTGCTAGTCAGGATATTAGGTTTATTGGTAAAGGCCCGAGGGCATTTTCGGGGTATGGGCCCGATAGCTTGTTTAGCTGACTTTACTGTAGGAGATAGTATATAAGGAAGTACTGAAAGTTTTGGGCTTTCTGGTCCAAGTTCGAGTCTTGGTCTTCTAGTATTAAGGAGATGATTTGAACATCTGTGTCAAGGTTTTAAGCCTATTGCATGGCCTGGCTTTGCTACCTTAATGTGTAAGGTTTATATAAAAACGCTGGGCCTGTTGTAATTTAAAGTTTATTTGTGTATTATTTCGTTTTGGGTGAAAAAAGGAAAAATAAATACATTTTATATAAAAACGCTGGGCCTGTTGTAATTTAAAGTTTATTTGTGTATTATTTCGTTTTGGGTGAAAAAAGGAAAAATAAATACATTTTATATAAAAACGCTGGGCCTGTTGTAATTTAAAGTCTATTTGTGTATTATTTCGTTTTGGGTGAAAAAAGGAAAAATAAATACATTTTATATAAAAACGCTGGGCCTGTTGTAATTTAAAGTTTATTTGTGTATTATTTCGTTTTGGGTGAAAAAAGGAAAAATAAATACATTTTATATAAAGCGCTGGGTTTGTTGTGATTTAAAGTTTATTTGTGTATTATTTCGTTTTGGGTGGTGGGTGGTTTGGTTTCCTTGAGTGGGTGTTTGGAAAAAAATTCTATGTCTAACAAGCATTAAGAGATGTATCCCATTAGGGGTAGGTGTAACGTAAGCATGTTGCTCCACCTGGACTAAGGACCTTACTGTGTGTGTGCATATATGGTAGTCAGGTGAAAGGGAGAGAGAAAAAAGAGCTACCAGTGGTGGTCTAGCATAGGTGATCAGAACATGAGGTGATATGTATCATATAAGGGGTGCGACCAAAGGTCTTGGAAAAAGCTAGTATGGAGGGGGTGGGTCCGGACCATTGAGATGATCTTGAAGGTGTAACCAGCGGCCTTGGAAAAACCCGTAAAGAGGAGTAGCAATTAATGGACGTGAGAAGTCGAATGGTTAGCATTACGCGGAAGGATAGAGGATTTCACGGGAAGTGTTAAATCAAGGGACACAACTAGATCAAGGATATCCATGGTTATCAACAATTATTAATCCGTGGTGCATTGAACGACCAGAAAATGAGGAATGAATTACCTGTACGAAGGGTAATTTAGACTTAAATTTTAAAAGGGAAATTCCTGGTTTTTATCCATGGGGCAAGCCCTTAATGTTAGATTATACATTGGGGCAAAAAATAGGGAAAAGTACGAGGTTTTTGATGTGCGGACTTTCCTTATGTTTTTTTTGGGGGGGGTAGGGGGGGGGTCGAGGGACCATTTTATAGCATTATATTAATATGGGTTTTTGGTTGATATATTTTGGCATCAACCATAGCCAAATATTTGGCTATGGTTGGAGGAAGTGAGGGTGATGGCCCTGTGGCTACTCTATCAAGGTAGTCCCTGATCTCGGGCACGCTTCCATTGTGGTGGGGTACCATGGAATGCTGTGGTGGTTGAGATGTTTAGTATGCATATGGCTAGGGTTAGTGGGAGGTATTGTTTTCATAGGAGGTGTATTAGTTGATCGTACCGGAATCGTGGGTATGATGCTCGGATTCATAGGAAAAGGGTTGTGAGTGCGATTGATTTTGTTATTAGGTTTATTGTGCATAGTGATGGTGAGTTTTGGGTTCCTGGATTTATGAATATTATGGCTGATAGTGTATTTATTATTAGAATGTTGGTGTATTCTGCTAGGAATAGTAGGGCGAATGGGCCGGCTGAGAATTCTACGTTGAAGCCGGAGACTAGTTCGGATTCTCCTTCTGTTAGGTCAAATGGTGATCGGTTGGTTTCTGCTAATGTAGATGTGAATCATATTATAGCTAGAGGTCATGAGGCTAGTAGTAGTCATATAGGTTCTTGTGTTGTCATGAAGGCTTGTAGTGAGTAGCCTCCTGTAATTGTGGCTATTGATATAATAATTAATCCTAATGTGACTTCGTATGAGATGATTTGTGCTACGGCTCGTATGGCTCCTATTAGGGGGTATTTTGAGTTTGATGATCAGCCTGATCATAGGATTGTGTATGTGAATATACCAGATATGGCTATAATGAATAGTAGGCCCAGGTTTATATTTGCTAGTGGGGTGGGTATTGGTATTGGAGCTCAGGTGGTTAGTGCTAGGGTTAATGCTATGATTGGTGATAGAGTGAATAGAATTGGAGATGAAAGTGTGGGTTTTGTTGGTTCTTTTAGGATAAGTTTAATTCCATCGGCAATTGGTTGTAATAGGCCTATTGGGCCTACTAGGTTTGGGCCTTTTCGAAATTGTATATATCCTAGTAGTTTTCGTTCTAGTAGGGTTAGGAAGGCGACTGCAATTAGGATGGAAATGATGTATAGTAGTGGGTTAATAATGTGTAGTAGGATGTTGGATATTATTAAGGGGTTAAGTTGTCCTTAATTAGCCTTTTCTTGGCTTGTTTTAGTAATTTAGGGTATTGAATTTGTTTATTTTTTTGGTTAAAGCGTGCTTTTGGTATTGGCTTTGCTGTCTCGGTCCTTTCGTACTAGAGAGGGCATTTTATAGATAGAAACTGACCTGGATTGCTCCGGTCTGAACTCAGATCACGTAGGACTGTTAATCGTTGAACAAACGAACCTTTAATAGCGGCTGCACCATTTGGGTGTCCTGATCCAACATCGAGGTCGTAAACCTTCTTTTTGATATGGGCTCTTAAAGAAGATGGCGCTGTTATCCCTGGAGTAACTTGGTTCAATTGTCAGTGTTACTGGGTCTTGTGGTGGCTTGTTGGCCTATGGTATGAGGGATTATTCATATTATTTGGAAGTTTTGTTTTGTTCCAAAGTCGCCCCAACTGAAAGTAGTTATTAGTGGGTTTAATAAGTTAGTTTAAGCTTCACAGGGTCTTCTGGTCTTATATGGATATTCCAGCTTTTGTACTGGGAGATCAGTTTAATTGATTAATTACAAGAGACAGTTTGACTTTCATGTGGCCTTTCATACTGGTCTACAATTAATAGACAAATGATTACGCTACCTTTGCACGGTTAGGGTACCGCGGCCGTTGAAGAAATTCTCACTGGGCAGGCATTGCCTTTAATACTGGTTTAGGGCTAAAGGTTATGTTTTTGGTAAACAGTTGAAGTCATTGGTTGCCGAGTTCCTTTTGTAATTTTTTATCTTTCTTTATTGCACACCTGTGTCGGGTTTACAGTTTGTGGAATGGTTGTGAAGGGTGTTATGTTGTTCCTTTTTTGGTCTGTTGACTGCAAGTAGTTTTTCTGTTTCTTGCGAATGGTTGTGCTTAGAGAAGTTTTCTTATTATTAGTTTTAGCATAAGTTCGTCTATAGTAATAGACTTACCCTTAGTTGTCTTTGGAATATTTGATTTGGTTTGGAATTTTTTTTGGTAATTCTTTAACGATATTTTTTTAGGTGGCTGCTTTAGGGCCTACTAGTAGGTTTAAGGTTTGTTTATTCTCAAAGTCAGGTTGTATCCTGTTTCAATAGAGCTGTACCCCTATTGAATGTCTTTAGGTGACTATTTAATGTTGGTTGTGGTCTAAAGGTGAACTTAGATTCTTTTTTGGGTAGCCAGCTATCTCCAGATTCGGTAGGCATTTCACCTCTACTTCAAAGTCTTTCCACTCTTTTGCAACAGAGAAGGATTGGCCCTAGAAGGCTGCTTTGAAGTAGCTCATCTGGTTTCGGGTGGTTTGGGCTTTAGTTGTTCGTTTTGTCCTGAGGTCCTTGCTAAACCATGATGCAAAAGGTACGAGGTTTAATCTTTGCTTTTTTTTGCTTGATTGGTGGTTCCCTTGCGGTACTATAGTTGTGTTGTGGTAATGTTCGATCGCATCTACTAGGTGAGTCAAATGTTTTGTTTTGTAAATGGTGGATTTTTGTATGTAGGTTAAACTACAGTTTTAGCTCAAGAAGATTACCTTAGTAATATCGTTCGAGTGTAAGTCGAATGCTTTAGTTGTAAGCTACTTTTTGTTTCTAAGCGCACTTTCCAGTACGCTTACCATGTTACGACTTGCCCTGTTTTGGTGTTAGTAATATTGGGTTATGTATTGGTTTGTTCTTGGTAACAGGGATGACGGGCGGTGTGTACGCACTTCATTGCAATGGTTTCAGCTAGGTATTTTGTCCTTAGCTTACTGCTAAATCCACCTTTGGAAGGCAGTTTCATGTCTTTGTTCGTGTGTTCTGTGTTAGAAAATGTAGCCCATCTTGGTCCACTTCATTAGTTACACCTCGACCTGTCGTATTAGTGTAGTACTGTTTGGCTCACTTTGTTTCTTTTGCAAGGTGGGCTGGCGACGGCGGTATATAGACTGGATGGCCAGAAGTGGTTGGGTTAATCGTGGGTTATCGGTTATTAGACAGGCTCCTCTAGGTTGGGTGAAGTACCGTCAAGTCCTTTAAGTTTTAAGTTTTCACTCGTAGTTGTTTGGCGAGCAATGGGTTATATTGCCATGTTATGGCTGGGCATAGTAGGGTATCTAATCCTAGTTTGTGTCCCAGCTTTCACGGGTTGAAATGGTTTCGTTCTTAAGGATTTGGTTTATAGTTGAGCTTAGGGCGTTTTACAGCCTGGTTTTGTTTTATCCTTAATGAGTTTGTACTTTGTTCTAGCCGTGCTTTACGCCGTTTGACATTATCTTGAGTCTGTCGTATAACCGCGGTCGCTGGCACGAGATTAACCGGCTCTGTGTGATCCTTTACTGGGTCAAGTTTACACTTATGGCCCAATGTTAATTACTGCTGTAGGCCCGTGGGGGTGTGGCAAATGCTTGGCGTCGTGGGTAAGGGGTTTTAACCTGATGCCTGCTCCTGTTTTAGTTTGGGATGTGGGCTTTTTCACCGTTGTGTTGAGGCTTGCATGTATAGTTAAGGTCACAGGTAATGTTAGGTTCAGGACCAAGACTTTGTGTTATATGGGTGAATCACCATCTCAGCATTTTCAGTGCTGTGCTTTGTGTAAGCTACAATAAC